AGGAATAGAAACTTTACAAATAAAGTCCGAAGATTGGCATTCTATTGCTGTAATTTTATATGTATATGGTTACAATTATTTACGTTCGCAATGTGCCTATGATGTGGCACCAGGTGGCCTCTTAGCCAGTGTGTATCATCTTACGAGAATAGAATATGGTGTCAATCAAGCGGAAGAAGTCTGCATAAAAGTATTTACTCAAAGGAGTAATCCTAGAATTCCATCCGTTTTCTGGGTTTGGAAAAGTTCGGATTTTCAAGAACGGGAATCTTATGATATGTTCGGAATCACTTATGATAGCCATCCACGACTGAAACGGATCTTAATGCCCGAAAGTTGGATAGGGTGGCCTTTACGTAAGGATTATATTGCCCCCAATTTTTATGAAATACAAGATGCTTATTGACTGATAAAAAATGAGTCTGAGCTTCTACAACTACGGACTTTCGCGGAATATTTTGAATTAGATTCTTTTTTCGATCAAACAAAGAGAAGAATTGAGGTCTCATTAATATGATTATAGATAGCTTGATCTCCAATTTTAAAGAGACTTTTTTTATTTCGTAAAAGACGAGCCAATAGGATGAACTAAAAAAAAGAGTTCCGCATTATGAACTTTGTATCGCGCACATAACTCGGAATTAAGAAATAAGATCGGAAAGCAAAAAATTGAGGGGGGGGGTACAATTCTATTTCTATTGTATCTAAGGAATCTTGGGGGTATTTCTGCACTTCTACTATCGATATAGACCCTTTTTTACATTTTTTTTCTTTCAAACCGAACTCATTTAACCTTTCTTTTCGAATATATATTATGTATAAAGTCTTATACATTCTTTTTGAACGGATGGATCCACAACATGAACAAAAAAGAGAAAGGGATAAAGGATGGTTGAACTTTTTTACTAAAGTTATAAGTTATATTCTTCAAATTAAACGTATCTTTAGGAAAAAAGCCTATGCCAGGAACCAGATTTGAACTGGTGACACGAGGATTTTCAGTCCTCTGCTCTACCAACTGAGCTATCCCGGCCATTACCGAAGTATCATCTTCATTTTACTAGATGACTTAGGTCTATGTCAATTAAAAGAAACTCAAAATCAAAAGTAGTAAATTACATTTTTTTTTTACCGGGAAGTTTTTTGATCTTCGAAAAGAAGACTTTAGAAGTTTTAAAATTACAAATTATATAGATTATAAATCATTCAAATCGATATTGATTTCTCATTTGTACGTGTATGATATATCCCACAAGACTTGTATATATATATAAAGAAAAAAATGTTTTATAGTTTGTAAAAGAAAAGCGTAGGATGAATGAAAAAAAATAATTTATTCTGGAATAACTAAAAAAAGGTAAGGTGTAAAAAAAACTTTTTTGCGGAGTAGAGTTGGGGATAGAGGGACTTGAACCCTCACGATTTTAAAAGTCAACGGATTTTCATCTTACTATAAATTTCATTGTTGTCAGTATTGACATGTAGAATGGGACTCTATCTTTATTCTCGTCCAATTAACAAGTTCCACCAAGGATCTATCAGACTATGAAGTGAATCATTTGATTCAGTGAACTCCATTTGTTAGAACAGCTTCCGTTGAGTCTCTGCACCTATCCCTTTTTCTCGCTTTATAAACTCTGATTAGTTCGCGTAAAGCAGGATTTGGCTCAGGATTGCCCATTGTTAATTCCAGGGTTTCTCTGAATTTGAAAGTTATCACTTAGTAGGTTTCCATACCAAGGCTCAATCCAATTAAGTCCGTAGCGTCTACCGATTCCGCCATATCCCCTTTTTTGCTTTGAGATTAGGATCTCATTATGATGTCTTTCCACTTTTTCTTACGCCGAAACCTTTGAATTCATTACATATAGATACTTATTTGATTTCTTTGGTATCTTCTTTCAGTTTTTTTTAGCCCCATCCATTTTTATTGAGTCTAATCAACAAAGATTCTATCATTTTTGTATTTGCAATTCAATATGGTTATCTATTACATTACATATATCTGTTATTCCTTTTCTCATCTTTGTCTTAAATTTTCATAAATAGTCTAACGGTCTATTCTTTTTTTAACGTCCCTGAAAAAATAAATTTATGATTATTATGGAAACTTAGAATTCTAGAATGTGCAGTGGAAAAAGATTATAAGTCTACCTCGTATATTTAAAATTCGAAGAATTCTATAATATTAGAAAAAAAAAAAGACAAAAAGTATAAAATAATAATATAATAATAGCATGAGGTTAGAAAAAAAAAGAATTTCAAATCAGAGATCGTTTAACTAAAAAAATATTTCTGATCTAATCAAGATTTTCTTATTTATAAACTAATGAAATCAAAATTATAAAGTAGATATATTGCTATATTCTATTAATTAAGTAATTAAGGTTTTTTTTTTTTTTTCATGATAGTACCTATTTTTTTGAGCTCTATTCTGATTCTGATTCTGATTCTGTTCTAGAATATCAATAATATGATTAATTCTAAATAGATAAGGAAAAAGATGAATAGAATATTTAATTGATATGATCTAGTAGTTTAGTTAATTTGGATGCATGCGCTATTTGATTTGAGCCCGCTTAGCTCAGAGGTTAGAGCATCGCATTTGTAATGCGATGGTCATCGGTTCGATTCCGATAGCCGGCTTTTACATATTTTTGCGTTTTTTACATTATCTTTAATGGACTTTCAAAATCAAAGAAAATTGAAAAGACTTCGTTAACATTTTTCCCAGAGTTACCGCTTCATTTATATTATGTCATCTAAACTTCCATATAGGAATATATATTGGGTAAAAGGGTTAGATCTTTGCAAAATAAATCAAGAAAATAAAGGAACATTTTTGTGATTTATTTGATTTATATATATTGTATATACAATAAATATATATTGTAATAAAGGAACATTTTTGTGATTTATTTGATTTATATATATTGTATATACAATAAATATATATTGTATATACAATAAAAAAAATCTATATATTGAGAGAATATATCTTCTGAGAGAATATATCTTCTTACTCTTTGTATTCCAATAGTTTATTGTAGTGGATTTCACGTCATTTATCATTATCATTTAGTTCAGTTTTAATTTTGTTTCGTTTTGTACAATTTAAATAAAAAAAGGAGTATTTATGTCACGTTACCGAGGGCCTCGTTTAAAAAAAATACGCCGTCTGGGGGCTTTACCGGGACTAACTAGTAAAAGGCCTCGGGCAGGAAGGGATCTTAGAAACCAATCACGTTCCGTAAAAAAATCTCAATATCGTATTCGTTTAGAAGAAAAACAAAAATTGCGTTTTCATTATGGTCTTACAGAACGCCAATTACTTAAATATGTTCGTATCGCCGGAAAAGCCAAGGGGTCAACAGGTCAAGTTTTACTACAATTACTTGAAATGCGTTTGGATAACATCCTTTTTAGATTGGGTATGGCTTTGACTATTCCTCAAGCGCGCCAATTAGTTAACCATGGACATATTTTAGTGAATGGCCGTATAGTTGATATACCAAGTTATCGCTGCAAACCCCGAGATATTATTACAGTGAAGGATGAACAAAACTCTAGAACTTTGGTTCAAAATCTTCTGGATTCATCTGCCCCCGAGGAATTGCCAAAGCATCTGACTCTTCACACATTTCAATATGAAGGGTTAGTCAATCAAATAATAGATAGGAACTGCGTCGGTTTGAAAATAAATGAATTGCTTGTTGTAGAATATTACTCTCGACAGACTTAATAAACCTAACTTAAGTAAAAAAAACTAAAAAAAGGAGTGCGGACAACTGGACCCATTTTTTGCTAAAAAAAAAAGGCAAAAGGTAAGGGATTTTGTCGGGTAATCTTTTTCCTAGTCTTGTATCATAGATTGGTAGGGAGATTTTGATCCCTTGTTTGCTCTTCCCAGCATTTTACGTATCAAAGAAATTAGGAATATAGAATCTATTTAAAACTAAAAACAAGCGTGTAGATTTTATATCTATTCTTTTTTAACGCAAGGTTGGTGAATTAGTTGAACGTACGGAAAGAGAGGGATTCGAACCCTCGGTAAACAAAAGCCTACATAACAGTTCCAATGTTACGCCTTCAACCACTCGGCCATCTCTCCGACATCAGGATTATGACTGAGTACCTGGGTGAATAGCGAGTTATTAATTGTTTTTTAGGTTATGGTTAATAGAGACCCCTTTGACCGGAAAAATTTGGAAGTAGATAGAAGGTTTTTTTATTTTAATGAGTCCGCTTTTATGTTAGTTCGTACTATAAAATTCCTTTGTTTGTGAGAAAATTTTCTCACAAAAGAAAAGGGAAAGGAAAAAAAAACAGTTATAGAATGGATTACTACCTATGCCAAGATCGCGTATAAATGGAAATTTTATTGATAAAACCTTTACAATTGTAGCCGATATCTTATTACGAGTCATTCCGACAACTTCCGGAGAAAAAGAGGCATTTACTTATTACAGAGATGGTGCGATTTGATTATCATTATTTTTTTCTTTCTCGCCGATTTAGAATATAAAGAAAAACGAGTATTGAAAAAATCTACGCTTTTGAAGGTGAAGTTTATAATATCAAAAAGCAATCCCTTCTGTCATGTATCCACGATTAATGCAGCCTTAGATGCTTCAATTGTGAATTCTAGTATTGAGCAAAAGGTTTTTACCTATGGTTCCCGTATTACAGATCAATCCTACTACACTAATACAATAGACGAATAGGAGGCATAGGGGAAGAAGCACTACGCCGAGAAATCAACAACACGAAAACTTTCTTCAAAATTCTTCCTTTTCTTTATTCTTGGATTGGGACTACTAATTAAAGTGGTTGGAACAATAAACATCCATCTCGTTCGTACTTTGGATACCCGTATAACCATTGAAGACTGTTGAAGTGACTAATTCCTGGAAATTTAGGGGCGTTGAGAACAAAGAAATTTTGAGAGTTTCCTTTTTTATTTTTATCTAGCATGAACCTACTTGGTAGTAAGAAAAGATCTTTTGCAAGAAGGTTGGCTAGAGATTTCGTGTAAAAACATTAGCCCCGCTTAGTTCATAATGACATCAGATTTTTCCATATCTTATTTTCATTATGGACCTAAAGGAGGAGCCGTATGAGATGAAAATCTCACATACGGTTCTGAAACGGAGAATTTGTTAAAGCGAATGACGACCGTAACGGATGTCGGCTCAATCTGAAGGAAATTATGCGGAAGCATTACAGAATTATTATGAAGCTATGCGCCTAGAAATTGACCCCTATGATCGAAGTTATATACTCTATAATATAGGCCTTATCCACACAAGTAATGGGGAACATACCAAAGCTTTAGAATATTATTTTCGGGCATTAGAACGAAACCCCTTTTTACCACAAGCTTTTAATAATATGGCTGTGATCTGTCATTACGTGCGACTATCTCCACTATAGAAAAAAAGAGTGAACATCTAGTTCATGAAATACTAGAAACACAAAAAAGGGCTTTCTACATAAGCATCGTCCAAAACGATTTTTTATCAGCTGTAGCAAAAAAAACTTCATAGATAGAAATATGAAGTGAAGACTGGATATGCCTAAATACTTTTTTTCTATGGATAAAAAAGATTTAATTGATAGAGGGAGCACCGTAAAGATCAATTGGAAAGGTCTTGTACCGATACAACAAGAGCTGTTTATTTATATCATAATATGAGAGAAATCTTAGGAATCTACTTATGTAATAGAGTGGATACCCTAAGGTATTGAGCAGCGGTGTAGCATCAGATCCTAAAGACAGTAAGTCTTTTTTTTTTTTAAGTATGAAAAAAAGTCTTTTTCAAAGATTCTATATCAATTTTTATATGAAAGCGGGATAGTTACCTTTCAGAAAATTCTAATATCTAATAACAGTGGACATGCCTTTTTTTTCTGAAGGTAGGAGAAAAGATAAAACTTATTATATGAATTAATATATGAATTAAATCAAAATTAAAGTTTGAAACTCATGTAATTACTCTCTTTTGTTTAATCCAAGAAAAACCTAATATCTATAAGAAATCTCATTCAATCCGACATTCAATTAGATATCAAGTTAAAGTGGGTTAAAGTTAAAAAACTGGTACACCAAAACAAAAGAGTTGGTTGTCGAGCCGTATGAGGTAGGAAACTCTCAAGTACGGTTCTCAGGAAGGGAATTGACCCGCCTATTCCGACCGTGGAGAGCAGGCCATTCAACAAGGAGATTCTGAAATGGCGGAGGCTTGGTTCACCCAAGCCGCTGAGTATTGGAAACAGGCTATAACGCTTACTCCTGGTAATTATATTGAAGCACAGAATTGGTTGACGATCACGAGGCGCTTCGAATAAGAACCTTTTTTCTATATATATCTTGATTTGTTTTTACAATTCATTTTTTTAGTTTCTTGGCCCCCTCGATTAAATAAAATGGAGACTTTTTTCTATCAGAAGAACCAATCAAAGAAAAAACTTTCATTATATTCTTTTCTCAAATCGTTCTATTTCATCTGGTCTAGGGGTAAGTAGTCGATGAATATGAGAATATCTATATATCTAGTTTTTTATATTTTCGACTATTAAAACCAATAAAAGAGATTTGAAAAATGACTCAATATCAATACTAGAATGTTTCTTAGTAATGACTAATAAACGTTTATTGAAATAGAATAATATCCTATATTTAAAACATAAAAAAGAGGCTAAATTTCGGAACTTTTCATTTAAATATGAATACACTGGATTAGGTTATAAAAAAACTCTTTGTATACTAATGGAAAGGCGCGAAAACTAAAAAAGGGTGTCCGTTGAGCACCCTATGAATATGTCATAATAGATCCGAACACTTGCCCCAGATCGACTTCCAGATCATAATTGCTCTAGTGAATAACTAAAGAAAAGAGATGGGAGATAGAAGAGAAATAAAAAAATTCTAAGCATCTATCCTCAGTTCACTAATTACTTGAGTGACTGTTGGCGGGTTTCTTTGTATGTGTTGTCCGGAAAGAGGAGGACTCAATGATTATTCGTTCGCCGGAACCAGAAGTCAAAATTTTGGTAGATAGGGATCCCATAAAAACTTCTTTCGAGGAATGGGCTAAACCCGGTCATTTCTCAAGAACAATAGCTAAGGGACCTGATACTACCACTTGGATCTGGAACCTACATGCTGATGCTCACGATTTTGATAGTCATACCAGTGATTTGGAGGAAATCTCTCGAAAAGTATTTAGTGCCCATTTCGGCCAACTCTCTATCATCTTTCTTTGGCTGAGTGGCATGTATTTCCACGGTGCGCGTTTTTCCAATTATGAAGCATGGCTGAGTGATCCTACTCACATTGGACCTAGTGCTCAGGTGGTTTGGCCTATAGTGGGCCAAGAAATCCTGAACGGAGATGTGGGCGGAGGTTTCCGAGGAATACAAATAACCTCTGGCTTTTTTCAGATTTGGAGAGCATCTGGAATAACTAGTGAATTACAACTTTATTGTACCGCAATTGGC